ACTAAAGATACGTTTAATTTGAAGAATAGAAACTTATCAAAATGAATCGATCCTATGCCAAGAACCAGATTTGAACTGGTGACACGAGGATTTTCAGTCCTCTGCTCTACCAACTGAGCTATCCCGGCGAAGGATCATCCTCGTTTTACGAATGGTGACACAAGGATTTAAAGTCCCCCGCAATTAAGCTATGTCCGCCATTACTGAGGTATCATCTACTACTGAGGTATCATCTACTACTGAGGTATCATCTACTGAAGTATCATCCTCGCTTTCCTAATGGTGACACGAGGATTTCGAGTCCTCTGCAACTAAGCAATGTCTACCTTTACTGATACTTCAGTATCAGTATCGTTTTACGAATGGTGATACAAGGATTTAAAGTCCCCCGCTGTTAAGCTATATCTACCATTACCGAAGAATCATTATGATATGACACAGGGATTTAGAGTCCCCCGCTGTTGAGCTATGTCTACCATTACCGAAGAATCATTATGATATGACACAGGGATTTAGAGTCCCCCGCTGTTGAGCTATGTCTACCATTACTGAAGGATCATTATCATTTTACGAATGGTGACATAAGGATTTACAGTCCCTCGCAATTAAGCTATGTCTACCATTAGCTAAGAATCATTATCATTTTCCTAACGGTGACATAAGGATTTACAGTCCCTCGCAATTAAGCTATGTCTACCATTAGCTAAGAATCATTATCATTTTCCTAATGGTGACATAAGGATTTACAGTCCTTTGCAATTAAGCTATGTTCACCATTACCGAAGGATCAGTATCTAATGGTGACATAAGGATTTACAGTCCTTTGCAATTAAGCTATGTTCACCATTACCGAAGGATCAGTATCTAATGGTGACATAAGGATTTACAGTCCTTTGCAATTAAGCTATGTTCACCATTACCGAAGGATCAGTATCTAATGGTGACATAAGGATTTACAGTCCTTTGCAATTAAGCTATGTTCACCATTACCGAAGGATCAGTATCTAATGGTGACATAAGGATTTACAGTCCTTTGCAATTAAGCTATGTTCACCATTACCGAAGGATCAGTATCATTTTACGAAAGGTGACATAAGGATTTACAGTCCTTTGCAATTAAGCTATGTCTACCATTAGTAACTGAAGGATCATTATGATATGACACAGGGATTTAGAGTCCCCCGCTGTTAAGCTATGTCTACCATTACCGAAGTATCATCTACTGAAGTATCAGTATCATTTTAATATATGACTTAGGTCTATGTCAAGGAAAAGAAACTCAAAAGTAGTAAATTCAAAAGTTTTGGACCGGGAATTTCTTGGATCTTCTAAATAAAAGAAGACTTTCTAAGTTTTAAAATGAAAAATGATATAGATTCTATCTAATTCAAATAAATAATAACGAAAAAAAAGTAAGGTGTCAACCTTTTCGGAGAGTAGAGCTGGGGATAGAGGGACTTGAACCCTCACGATTTTAAAAGTCAACGGATTTTCATCTTACTATAAATTTCATTGTTGTCAGTATTGACATGTAAAATGGGACTCTATCTTTATTCTCGTCCGATTAATAAGTTCCATCAAGGATCTATCAGACTATGAATTGAATCGTTTGATCAATAAATATTATTTATTAAACTTCGAATTAATTCACAACATTTCGATTTTGTTTATAAAAAAAAAGAAATCGAGATTCAGGTCGTCATTTTTGAGATCGTTTTGTGTTACCTAATTTTATACAACATAGGTTTTTCTCCTTCATCTTTTTTTATTTGAAGTTTCGATCGAAGGATTCCTTTATCAACACAAGGTAGTGAACTCCATTTGTTAGAACAGCTTCCATTGAGTCTCTGCACCTATCCCTTTTTTTCTCGCTTTGGAAACTCCGGTTTGTTCGCGTAAACCAGGATTTGGCTCAGGATTGCCCATTGTTAATTCCAGGGTTTCTCTGAATTTGAAAGTTATCACTTAGTAGGTTTCCATACCAAGGCTCAATCCAATTAAGTCCGTAGCGTCTACCAATTCCGCCATATCCCCCTTTTTAGGATCTCATTATGCTATGCTGTCTTTCCGTTTTTTCTTATGCCGAAACCTTGGGATTCATTACATTATAGATACTTATTTTATGTCTTTGTTATCTTCTTTCATTTTTTTGAGCCCCATTCATATTGATTTAGTCTAATCAACAAAGATTCTATCATTTTTGTATTTGCAATTCAATATGGTTATATATTACATAACATATATATGTTCTTCCTTTTCTCATCGTTGTCTTAAATTTTAAGAAATAGTCGAACGGTCGATTCTTTTTCTTTTTTTTTTTACTTTCATGAAAAGAAAGTTATTATTGAAACTTAGAATTGTACAATGTACAATGGAAAAAAAAAATGAGAAGTCTACTTCGTAAATTTGAAATTCTAATAATTCTATACTATATAGATAATAGATAATAGATAGAAATAGATAGAATAGATAGAATAGATAGAATAGATAGAAAAAAAAAAAAGATTTCTGATCTAATTAAGATTTTCTTATTTAGAAACTAATGAAATTAAAATTTGAAAGTCAATATACTGCTATATTCTATTAATTAAGGTAAGGTTATGTTTTATTTATTTAATGATAGTCACTATTTTTTTGAGCTATATTCTGTTCTAGAATATATAGAATATGATTAATTCTAAATAGATAAGGAAAAATATTATAAAATATTATATAGAATAGTTAATTGATATGATCTAGTAGTTTAGTGAATTTGTATGCATGCTCAATTTTATTTGAGCCCGCTTAGCTCAGAGGTTAGAGCATCGCATTTGTAATGCGATGGTCATCGGTTCGATTCCGATAGCCGGCTTTTCCATATTTTTTCGTTTTTTTACATGATTTTTAATGTACTTTCAAAATCAAAGAAGATTGAAAAGACTTCTTGGACCTTTTTCCAAGAGTTACCACTCCATTTATATTATGTCATATAAACTTCCATATAGGAATATATATTGGGTAAAAGAGTTCGATCTTTGCAAAATAAATCAAGAAAATAAAGGAAAATTTTTGTGATTTATTTGATTTATATATATTGTATATACAATAAAAAAAATCTGTATATTGAGAGAATATATCTTCTTACTCTTTGTATTCCAATAGTTTATTGGAGTGTATTTCACGTCATTTATCATTATCATTTAGTTCAGTTTTAATTTTATTTAGTTTTGTACAATTTCAATAAAAAAAGGAGTCTTTATGTCACGTTACCGAGGGCCTCGTTTTAAAAAAATACGACGTCTGGGGGCTTTACCGGGACTAACTAGTAAAAGGCCTAAGGCAGGAAGCGATCTTAGAAACCAATCACGCCCCGTAAAAAAATCTCAATATCGTATTCGTTTAGAAGAAAAACAAAAATTGCGTTTTCATTATGGTCTTACAGAACGCCAATTACTTAAATATGTACGTATCGCCGGAAAAGCCAAGGGGTCAACAGGTCAAGTTTTACTACAATTACTTGAAATGCGTTTGGATAACATCCTTTTTCGATTGGGTATGGCTTTGACTATTCCTCAAGCGCGCCAATTAGTTAACCATGGACATATTTTAGTTAATGGCCGTATAGTTGATATACCAAGTTATCGCTGCAAACCCCGAGATATTATTACAGTGAAGGATGAACAAAACTCTAGAACTTTGGTTCAAAATCTTCTTGATTCATCTGCCCCTGAGGAATTGCCAAACCATCTGACTCTTCACACATTCCAATATGAAGGGTTAGTCAATCAAATAATAGATAGGAAATGCGTCGGTTTGAAAATAAATGAATTGCTTGTCGTAGAATATTACTCTCGACAGACTTAATAAACCTAACTTAAGTAAAAAAAATTACTAAAAACAAGAGTTCGGACAACTCCCCTTTGCCGTTAAAAATAAAAAGGCACAAGGTAAGGGATTTTGTCGAGGAATCTTTTTCCTATTCATGTATCATAGATTGGTAGGGGGATTTGGATCCCTTGTTTGCTCTTCCCAGCATTTTCCATATGAAAGAAATTAGGAGTAGAGAATCTATTTCAAAATCAAAACAAGGTAGATTTTATATCTATTCTTTTTTATTTTTATTGGATTTGATACATTGTGGTCAATCACGTAAGATTGGTGAATTAGTTGAAAGTAAGGAAAGAGAGGGATTCGAACCCTCGGTAAACAAAAGTCTACATAACAGTTCCAATGTTACGCCTTCAACCACTCGGCCATCTCTCCGACATCAGGATTATGACTGAGTATCTGGGTGAATAGCGAGTTATTCATCGTTTTTTAGATTATGGTTAATAGATACCTCGGAAAAATTGGAAGTAGATAGAAGGTGTTTTTTTATGAGTCCGCTTTTATGTTAGTTCGTACTATACAATTCCTTTGTTTGTGAGAAAATTTTCTCACAAAAGAAAAGGTAAAGGAAATAAAAAGAGTTAGAGAATGGATTACTACCTATGCCAAGATCGCGTATAAATGGAAATTTTATTGATAAAACCTTTACAATTATAGCCGATATCTTATTACGAGTCATTCCGACAACTTCCGGAGAAAAAGAGGCTTTTACTTATTACAGAGATGGTGCGATTTGATTATCATTATTATTCTTTTTTTTCTCGCCGATTTGGATTGGAATAGAAAGAAAAACAAGTATTGAAAAAAAATCTACGCTTTTGAAGGTGAAGTTTATAATATAAAAAACAATCCCTTCTGTCATGTATCCACGATTAATGCAGCCTTAGATGCTTCAATTGTGAAAGTATTGAGCAAAAGGTTTTTACCTATGGTTCCCGTATTACAGATCAATCCTACTACACTAATACAATATACGAATAGGAGGCATAGGGGAAGAAGCACTACGCCGAGAAATCAACAACACAAAAACTTTCTTCAAAATGATTCCCTTTCTTCTTCTTCTTTGGGATTGGGACTAATTAAATTAAAATGGTTGGAACAATAAACATCCATCTCGTTCGTACTTTGGATACCCGTATAACCATTGAAGACTGTTGAAGTGACTCATTCCTGGAAATTTAGGGGCGTTGAGAACAAAGAAATTTTGAGAGTTTCCTTTTTTATTTTTATCTAGCATGAACCCACTTGGTAGTAAGAAAAGATCTTTTGCAAGAAGGTTGGCTAGGGATTTCTTGTAAAAACATTAGCCCCGCTTAGTTCATAATGACATCACATTTTTACATATATTATTTTCATTATGCACCTAAAGGAGGAGCCGTATGAGATGAAAATCTCACATACGGTTCTGAAACGGAGAATTCGTTAAAGCGAATGACGACCGTAACGGATGTCGGCTCAATCTGAAGGAAATTATGCGGAAGCATTACAGAATTATTACGAAGCTATGCGACTAGAAATTGACCCCTATGATCGAAGTTATATACTCTATAATATAGGCCTTATCCATACAAGTAATGGGGAACATACCAAAGCTTTAGAATATTATTTTCGGGCATTAGAACGAAACCCCTTTTTACCACAAGCTTTTAATAATATGGCTGTGATCTGTCATTACGTGCGACTATCTCCACTATAGAAAAAAAGAACGAACAACTAGTCAATGAAATACTAGAAACACAAAAAAGGGCTTTCTACATAAGCGCGTCGTCCAAAACGATTTTTTATCAGCTGTAGCAAATAAATAAACTTCATTGATCGAAATATGAAGTGAAGACTAGATATGCCTAAATACTTTCTTCTATGGATAAAAAAAGATTTAATTGATAGAGGAAGCACCGTAAAGATCAATTGGAAAGGTTAAGGTTTTGTACCGATACAACAAGAGCTGTTTATTTATATCATAATATGATATAAATCTTAGGAATCTACTTATGTAATAGAGTGGATCCCCTAAGGTATTGAGCAGCGGTGTAGCATCAGATCCTAAAGACAGTAAGTCTTTTTCTTTTTTATGAAGTATGAAAAAGTCTTTTTCAAAGATTCTATATAAATTTTTATATGAAAGCGGGATAGTTACCTTTCAGAAAATTCTAATATCTAATAACAGTGGACATGCCTTTTTTTTCTGAAGGTAGGAGAAAAGATAAAACTTATTATATTAATTAATATATTAATTAAATCAAAATGAAAGTTTGAAACTCATGTAATTACTCTCTTTTGTTTAATCCAAGAAAAACAAAATATCTATAAGAAATAAGAAATCTCATTCAATTAGACATTCAATTAGATATAAAGTTCAAAGTAGGTTAAAGTTAAAAAACTGGTACACCAAAACAAAAGAGTTGGTTGTCGAGCCGTATGAGGTAGGAAACTCTCAAGTACGGTTCTCAGGGAGGGAATTGACCCGCCTATTCCGACCGTGGAGAACAGGCCATTCAACAAGGAGATTCTGAAATGGCGGAGGCTTGGTTCGCTCAAGCCGCTGAGTATTGGAAACAGGCTATAACGCTTACTCCTGGTAATTATATTGAAGCACAGAATTGGTTGACGATCACGAGGCGCTTCGAATAAGAACTTTCCCTTTGTTTCTTTTTTTTTTTCTATATATTTATTTTTATAATTAATCGTTTTTTAGTTTCTTGGCCCTCTCGGTCAAATAAAACGGATCCTTTTTTCTATCAGAAGAACCAATCAAAGAAAAAATTTTCATTATATCCTTTTCTCAAATCGTTCTATTTCATCTGGTAGTCTCTAGGGGTAAGTAGTACATGAATATGAGAATATCTATATATCTAGTTTTTTCTTTTTTTTCTTTTCGACTATTAAAACCAATAAAAGATATTTGAAAATTACTAAATATCAATACTAGACTGTTTCTTAGTAATGACTAATAAGCGTTTATTGAAATAGGATAATATTCTCTATAAAAAAAATAGGCTACATTTCGGAACTTAATAATTGAAATAAATATGAATACACTTGATTAGGTTATAAAAAAAGCTCTTTGGGTACCAATGTAAAGGCCCGAAAACTTTTTTTAATTATAAAAAAGGGTCCGTTGAGCACCCTATGGATATGTCATAATAGATCCGAACACTTGCCCCAGATCGACTTCCAGATCATAATTGCTCTAGTGAATAACTAAAGAAAATAGATGAATAGATGGCAGATAGAAGAGAAAGAAAAAAAATTCTAAATATCTATCATCGGTTCACTAATTACTTGAGTGACTGTTGGCGGGTTTCTTTGTATGTGTTGTCCGGAAAGAGGAGGACTCAATGATTATTCGTTCGCCGGAACCAGAAGTCAAAATTTTGGTAGATAGGGATCCCATAAAAACTTCTTTCGAGGAATGGGCTAAACCCGGTCATTTCTCAAGAACAATAGCTAAGGGACCTGATACTACCACTTGGATCTGGAACCTACATGCTGATGCTCACGATTTTGATAGTCATACCAGTGATTTGGAGGAAATCTCTCGAAAAGTATTTAGTGCCCATTTCGGCCAACTCTCTATCATCTTTCTTTGGCTGAGTGGCATGTATTTCCATGGTGCTCGTTTTTCCAATTATG